CTTTGACCAATGTACCTTGCAGCTCGTACTGTTTGTTGACCATAATTCATGAACCCGGTTACCATAGGGAACATATCGTGAATATCTATGAATAATTTTTTTCTTTCTCTTGTTTGAGACAAGTCGTGAATATAGAATAGTATATTTACAGTGAAAGGAGTTGGGAAGAAGTTGTTAATAATAGATTACCTAGAGAAATAGGTAAAAGAAATTTCCATCCAAGATTTAATAATTGGTCCATTCTTAGCCTAGGTAAAGTCCATCTTGTTGTTATAGGAATGAACAAAAACAAATACGTTTTAGCTAATGTAATAAAGAGACCGAGTGTCGTTCCAAAAACTCCACTCGCTTTATTTATTTCAAATAGTTCAGGAACAAATATGTATGGAATAGAGAGATTCCACCCACCCAAGTAAAGAACTGTTACAAAGAATGAAGAAACTAGTAGATTTAGATAGGAAGCAACATAAAATAAACCAAATTTGATACCTGAATATTCGGTTTGATAACCCGCTACTAATTCTTCTTCTGCTTCTGGTAAATCAAAAGGTAATCTCTCACATTCTGCTAGGGAGGAAATTAGAAAAACGATAAACCCTATAGGTTGACGCCACAAATTCCACCCCCAAAATCCATATTTTGACTGTGCCTCAACTATATCAACCGTACTCGAACTGTTAGATAATCATAGTCGGTGATAACATCACTGTTCCCATCGCTATTACAGAACCGTACGTGAGATTTTCACCTCATACGGCTCCTCGAGGACCACAAATAAATCTAAGGACCGGATCGGCATTCTTTATCTTGATATGTTATAAAAAATCTATCGAAAGGTCCCGAATTAGACCAATGGAATTCTGTCTGCTATAATAAAAAAAGTACTTCTGAATTGATCTCATCCTTTAATAATTAAAATAATTAAATTTTTTATATTTTATATTTTGAGTAATAACTTAATCCTTCAATAAAATACTCCTTGTATAAATATCCATAGATATTTCAACCCATCGTTTTTGATTACGAAAAAGAATTAGACATTACATTAGTTCATCAATCATGACAAGAATTCTATCTCTATATATAGAAAAGAAAGAATAAAAGGATCTCTCTCTCTCTCTCTTTTTTTATTAGAATTGCATTCTTTCTACTTTTTTCGTTCCTATTCTTCTTTCTCAAAAGGAGATTCAAAAAAAGTAAAGGATTATTTCGTTCCTGATAGTCATTTCTTTAATAGGTGGATAGGAGCATACTCTGGATCGGAATCATGGGGAGTACTACCTGATCATTTCTACCAACTTAAAGCCCCAATTAGTATTCCTTTTATGCTATGCAGAAATGTCCCTTTGGATAATTTACATAATCTCTATTACTAATCCTTTGTGTAATTTGGTGTTTCTAACCATCCACTCATTTTTGCCCAATCGCCCGTTATGGTAATATATGTATGGTAATACATACAAACGATAGTGAAAACTCCATACAGTTAATCTTGTGAACCCGCTTCAAGCCATGATGTCCAATCAACCAATCTTGGGGTAAACAGTCTCTACTGCTTATATTTACTTTTGCTTAATCCTGGTACATAGGAAATGAGACTCGATCTTTTTACTGCTAACTTATAAGCTGTTTTTTTTTCACTCATATAACTATCTGATTTAGTTCATCAACCCGAACGATGAACAAAAAAATGAAGAAATCTATTCAACTCTTTCCTAGAAAGAAAGGCAAAAGAAAGGAAATAGGAAAAAGTTTATGTCTCAACGAATCGCACGTAGAGATATTGATAACACACATAGAGTTAATGGTATTTCATAACTAATCGATTGAGCAGCAGCTCGTAAACCACCTAAAAAGGAATATTTATTATTTGATCCATATCCTGACATAAGAAGTCCAATGGGAGCAATACTTGAAATGGCGATCCATAAAAAAACACCGATATTGAGATCGGCTAGAACAAGGTGATAGCCAAAAGGAATTACTGAATAACTTAGTAGAATTGATATGACCGCTACGGATGGTCCGATACTGAATAAACCAGTATCTCCTCTAGATGGAAGAATATTTTCTTTGAAAAGTAGTTTTGTCCCATCTGCTAGAGCTTGGAGAATTCCCAAAGGGCCGGCGTATTCAGGTCCAATACGTTGTTGTATCCCTGCGGATATTTCTCTTTCTAACCACACAATTACTAGTACACCTATTGTGATTCCCAATACAAGAGTCAAAATAGGGATAAGCATCCATATGATCCCATAGACCTCTTTTAAGGATTCCAATCTGGAAAAAGAATTGATATCTTGTACTTCTGTTGTATCAATTATCATTTCAACGATCAACTTCTCCCATAATGATATCTATACTACCTAGTATCGTCATAATATCAGCCAATTTCATTCTTTTAACTAACTGAGGAAGAATTTGCAAATTGATAAAACCCGGCGGTCGGATTTTCCATCGCCAAGGAAAAACACTTTGATCTCCTATCAAAAAAATTCCCAACTCTCCCTTTGGTGCTTCGACTCTCACATAAAGTTCTTGTTTCGACAATTCAAAAGTGGGCGAAGCCTTTTTACTAATGAATCGATATTCGAAATCATTCCATTCGGGATCCCTTACTCTATCAAAGCATCGGATTTCTAAATTTTCATAGGGCCCTCCTGGAATTCCTTCCAGAGCCTGTTGAATAATTTTTATAGATTCCGTCATTTCACTGATTCGTACTAAATAACGAGCTAATGAATCTCCTTCTTTTTGCCATTGGACTTCCCAATCAAATTCGTCGTAACACTCATAATGATCAACTTTACGAAGATCCCATTGTATTCCGGAAGCTCGTAGCATTGGTCCTGATAAACCCCAATTTATTGCTTCCTCTCCGCTAATAATGCCTACTCCCTCAACTCGTTCTAAAAAAATAGGATTTCGTGTAATAAGTTTTTGATATTCAGCAATCCCTGTTAAAAAATAATCACAGAAATCCAAACATTTATCTATCCAGCCATGAGGTAGATCAACAGCCACTCCTCCGATACGAAAATAATTATGCATCATTCTCATACCAGTGGCAGCTTCGAATAGATCATATACTAATTCTCGTTCTTTGAAAATATAGAAGAAAGGGGTTTGTGCACCAATATCTGCCATAAAAGGTCCAAGCCATAACAAATGAGAAGCTATACGACTCAACTCCAACATAATTACTCTGATATAGCTGGCTCTTTTCGGTACTTGAATATTTCCTAACTGCTCTGGTGCATTTACGGTTATTGCTTCTGTGAACATAGTAGCTAAATAATCCCAACGTGTTACATAAGGCAGATATTGTATAATTGTTCGGTTTTCCGCAATTTTTTCCATTCCTCTGTGTAAATAACCCAATATTGGTTCACAGTCAATAACATCTTCACCATCTAGAGTAATGATTAGTCGAAGAACACCGTGCATTGATGGGTGGTGAGGACCCATATTTACTATCATGAGGTCTTTTCTTGTAGCCGGTACATTCATAGGTTTTTCCCCGATTCATTCTTCCATGAATTGCTGAAAACAAAAATAAATTCATCAAAATTCAAGATATAATAAATCAAATAATTAAAGTTCTTCAAATTAGTGAGTTTTTAGTTCCCGAATATCCAACCGACCAATTAATTCTTTATAACGTACTCTATTTTTCTTTGACAAATAAGCCAGTAGTCGTTGACGTTTTCCCAGAATTTTACGTAGACCTCTCTGAGATAAATAGTCTTTTCTGTGCAATTCAAAATGTGAAGTAAGTCTTCGTATCTTATTGGTGAAACTGAATACTTGAAATTCAACAGACCCCCGGTTTTCTTCTTTTTCTTCTTGCAAAAAAACTGAAATGAATGAATTTTTTACCATAAAACGAAAATTTCTCCCCCCTTTGAATTTTCTTGTTTCAAGATATGAATTTTACCGATCAGAAATAATAAATAATAATAATTCCAACCATTTTAATCGGGTATACTGAATTAAGTTACGGACTCCTGATTTTATCAAATCAAATCTTTTATCAAATAAAATGAGTCAATTATCAATCCAATTTTCAATTAGATTCGTATAGAAATTCAAAGGGACGGCACTCATAAAAGATAATAAGTTAGAGCTCAAATTGAAAACGAAAATAAGAAGATTCTGTTGAGTTATTTATAGATCTAATTGATACGTCATTGAATTAATATTCATCTATCAGAATAGAATGTAAGACAACACATGTGTGTATCTGTTTGCTTTCATATATCAGATATTCTACAGGATATATAGCAAAAATGTACCATCATCTAATTTTTAATTTAATTGTGGATACATATGTATCCTTACCATACTGAAACGACTGCCATTAGTGGTATCAAACCAATAGCGATTCATACAAGCTAAATCTTCTAATCGATAAGTGGGCCAAAGAAAGAACTTTAATTTTCTTAATTTATTTTTATCTATATCAAGATTTGTGCTTTTATCCAAAGATTTACCACAGTTTTTTACATTCTTCTCATCGCAAAATACTGGATTTCTATCCCGACCATTCCTATTTCTTGAATTGAAACAAATTAGAATTCTAAACTCTCTACGACGTCTAGGTGATAAAATATTTTCAGGAACGAGCAAAGCATAATGATTTTTGTCTCTATTTCCAGTTATTTTTTGATGTCTTGCAATGGATTTATCAAAATTCTTTTTATCAACATATCTTTTTTCTTGGTATCTTTTATTAGTTTGGTCCTTATTCTTATGAACCAATGAAATACTTATGGTTTGATACATAATAAATTGTCCATCATTTTTGACAGACAGACGAACCGGTTCGATAATAAATATCCCCTTTTTCATTAATTCTGTAAGAGTTAAATCCTTCTGAATCAGCATTATATCCAGACTCATTTCTCCCCGTTGAATAGAGGATATAGCAATTTCTCTTGGGTTTATCAGTCTAAGCAGGAGACAATATACCTTGATATTATTGATCATTCTTTGATTTAAAGAATCATCCCATCTCAATTGAAAAAGCAAATACTTTTTTAGAAATAAATCGAGTTCTGCTTCTGTATTGCTTTTGTATTGCTTTTTCTTTCTACGTTTTTTTATGTCTGATCCCGCCGCATAATCTTCTTCAACATCTTTTTTTTGGTTTGAAAGAACTGATCCACTATTCCTTCGGTTTTGTGCATCTGATCCAAGATTCCCTTGGGTTGGAGATTCTTTTTCTTTTTTCTTTCTATTTTCTAATTCAAGATATTTTTTTTTATTCGATGATAGAAAAAGATCCTTTTTTTGAGTTTCATTGATGTTTTTATTTGCACTACTATTTCCATTAAAATTTAAAAGAAGTAATTTTATGGGTATGACCCAGGGTTTAATTTTATATGAATTATAAAGTAGCGCAAATTCTGGGAAGAACCAAAGTTCAAGATTCGATATGGGACGATTTAGTATTTCTTCATTCATTCCCATCCAATCAAACCTTTTTTTATTGGAGGGGTTGATTTCTTGATGAATCGTGAGATAAAAAAGACCTTTCTTATCAATTTTTTGATCATTACTAGTCTTAGTCTTTTTATTACTGTTGGTATCGATCCAGGCCTCAATATCGACCTTCTTTCTAAGACAAAAATGGATAATTTTCCAATCAAAATATTTTCTATCGGGATTTTTCTCCATATCCATAATAGCATCTTTTCCTAGATAATTATTGATAAGGATACCTCCCATCCCATCAAATGATTTGTGTTTGTGCGTGTTGTAATTATAAGAAATCTCTTGGTTATTGTTTACTTGTAATGGTGATACATAAATATATGAGTTCTTCTGATCTTCATAATTAATAGATTTAGATGATAAGAGATCATACCTATAGTGTTTTTTAAAATTTTCTTTTTGATTTGGTAATGTATAATCATTTTCTTTTTCGTAATGAATTACTTGGTCTTTTTCATACGAACCCCTTTTGTTTAAATCTTTATTTTGGGCCATCCAACCTTTATTAACTCTATTTCGCCATTTTTGTGGTACTAATCTAGACCATCTAATCTTAGATAAATTATATTGATAATGACCCCTTAACCAATTTTTCCATCGATTCATTCCAGAATTCCGAAGTTTCTTATGTTTTAATTCGGAATGAAATATTCCTTGTGCTCCAAAATAATCCTTTATTTCATTTTTAAGAAAAAGAGATGTTCCGTGATATTGAAGGACAGATCTTAACTTATCCAAGTTAATAACTTGGGTTTGTGATAATTTGTAAAATACATATGCTTGTGACAAAGAGGATAAGTTCTGTGAATTATTATTAATATTACTAATACTAGAAAGGGACTTTAGAAAGCTAATTTTATTTTGATTTGTTTTCTCAATCCTTTCTTGATTGGCTTCAATATTGTAAATGGATTTATCCATTTTTTTTTTTTTTGATTCAAGAAAAAGTTGTGTATTGATCCGAGGAATATTAATCATACATAAGAAGGTATCTAAATATATCCTTTCAAGGAAAAATTTTATAAAAAAATGCGATCTACGGATTAATCTAATATTTCTTCTTTTTAACATCTGCCAAAAAAATTTTTTTGATTCTAATCTTTTAGCATCATGACTTTTTTTATTAGCACTAATGTTTATTTCTGGAGTTATAAAATTTTTCTTCTTGTCTTTTGTAATTTTTCCTATTTGAGTTCTGATTAGGCTTGTTCTATCAGTTCGATCTTTTATTTTTTTTTCTGTCAGTGAATAATTTGTCCAATCGATAGATTGAATTTGACTGGACGATTCATAAATCATACTATTACTGATTATCAAATCTTTTTCTTTTTTAGTTTCACTCGATTCATCTACTTCTCTCAATCCAAATAATAGAATTGGATTTATTTTGGATAGTTCTTTTATTATTCTTTGTATAAAGAGAATGCTTTTGATAATCCATTTTTTTATTTCTTTTAAGATTATTAGAAAGAAATTTGTTCTTTCTTTTAAAACTCTTAGAACTAGAAAACAATTCATTTTCCATTTTATAATTTTTTTTCCGAGTTCTTTTAAAATGGGTTCGAAAAAGGAGGGTCTTTTTCGGGGAGAACCAAAAGGCAGCTCAGCTTCCATTCCCCAAACTGTTAAAAAACAAAAATCATCTTTTTTTCCTTTCCTTTTCATTAGATTTCTATAAGGGGAGGCTAGCTTAGATCCGTGCCAAGGTTTCAGACAGAAAGGAAATAGTATCTTTATTTGAATACCATCTGTTAACCAGTTTTTCGGAAATTCTGTTTCTGATAATTGAACACCATTATAGGTGCATTTAACATGCATTTCCCTTTTCCAATCCTTTAAATCCTCGGACCACTCGGGAAATTGAAATAATAACATACGACCAATATTTTTAGCTATTATCAATAAGGGTAATATAATATATTTTCTAAGAATTGATTGTGTTACTAAGACTGAACCCCTTATTACTTGAGCAAATATAATGTTATCCCAGGCTTCTGCTATTTC